TATGTATTATGTATGTCAAAATTGAATCGCTCTAAAATGTATCTCTGGTTACTGCTTCGAGGAGCAATAATAGGTAGGGATGACAGGATTTGAACCCGTGACATTTTGTACCCAAAACAAACGCGCTACCAAGCTGCGCTACATCCCTTTCAACTGGTCTACAGTATCATTGTAGAAAATCCCCGTCTTGTTTTCCACATCCTTATTTTATTTCCATTTCCTTCCTTTCTATGCAAAATGTATCTTGCCATTTCTTCCTCTTGGTCTCATATCATATAACATATAATAATAAATTAATATTTTTCTCGGGAATTCTCAGGCGCAAAGGGACCCGTTTTTTTGCTTTAAGAAAAAGAAAATCTTCTCTACCGAATCGTTGCACATGTCAAGTTGAATTGGGGATTCCACACACAAATACAAGTGGTCTTTAACTACATATACATCTCTTACCATAATGTATTACAATATGGAATATAAAAAAAAGAAGGAGGATTCTCAATGCGAGATTTTAAAACATATCTTTCCGTGGCACCGGTACTAAGTACTCTCTGGTTCGGGTCTTTAGCAGGTTTATTGATAGAAATCAATCGTTTCTTCCCAGATGCGTTGACATTTCCTTTTTTTTCATTCTAGTTATTGATATGGAAAGGGGTGAAGAAGATTAGAGATAGAGTCAAATATTTGTGACTAATCTCTCTTTCCCGTCTTTTTTTTCGAATTAGATAGATTGAATACGGGGGTAAAGAGAAAGAAAAAGTGGATTCAACCTCAGTTAAATTCGGGTTAAGGCTCCAATTAAATTAAGAATCAAATTAATAATAGAGTTAAAAGAAAACAAAAGGGAAATGTGACTAGAATAAGAGTATCATGCAATACAAGATACTTAAATGTGTACTGCGATTAGAAATCGCTTTCGAAATTGTTGTATTACTTATTATATACTATATTAATTGCAACAAAATCTTTATTTCATAATTTGATTTTGAGTTGTTAGCCACTTCTATTTTTTCGTCCCTTTTCCTTTCTTCTTATTTGCGTCGGGTCGGAAAATAGAAACGTTGGGTGAATCAAAAACCCAAAGGAGGTTCATGGCCAAGGGGAAAGACGTTCGAGTAAGGGTTATTTTGGAATGTACCGGTTGTGTTCGAAACGGTGTTAATAAGGAATCAACGGGTATTTCCAGATATATTACTCAAAAGAATCGACACAATACACCTAGTCGATTGGAATTGAGAAAATTCTGTCCGTATTGTTTCAAACATACAATTCATGGGGAGATAAAGAAATAGATATAGATCGAACCGAGTGCTTGGGTGTCACCCTTTCAAGGAACATGAAAAAAATTTAGATATAGATTTCTATTATTTCATATATTGAAATAAAAACAACTAAATAAATAGAGACAAACCCAATCCTATGAATTTCTTCTATAATTTTTTTTTTATTTGATCGAAATAGTATTTTAGGGATAAGGAATAAACAAATTATGGATAAATCCAAGCGACTCTTTCTTAAATCCAAGCGATCTTTTCGTAGGCGTTTGCCCCCGATCCAATCGGGGGATCGAATTGATTATAGAAACATGAGTTTAATTAGTCGATTTATTAGTGAACAAGGAAAAATATTATCTAGACGGGTGAATCGATTAACCTTAAAAGAACAACGATTAATTACTATTGCTATAAAACAAGCTCGTATTTTATCTTCGTTACCTTTTCTTAATAATGAGAAACAATTTGAAAGAAGGGAGTCAACCACCAGAACTCCTGGTTTTAGGAACAGAAAAAAATAGGCTTACTTTTCAATTGAATCAAAATTCTAATCCGAACTCAAAAACAGATGGACGTTTTGTTCAAAAAATCCGAGAATCATTCGTGTCGTAAGAAAAAAAAGAATCGGGTAAGAGGAATAAATTTTTTTATCGGGCGTGTTCGCTCATTTTGACGACTTTATCATATTATCAGATTTTATCATACTAATTTCTACTCTACCTTCCCGGAGTTCATTCTCCAGAGAATTCCATTTCAAAAAGTTTGGCGGATTCCTTCCAATCCCCTTATTTTATGATCTCGTTGGAAATCATATAAAGACAATTCCTATTTGATATAGCTATTTGTGCAAGGATTTTACGATTAAGAAGCAACTGCCCCTTATACAGATTGTGTATTAATCTACTATAAATATAGGATGCCCCCGCCCCGCGAATTACTGCATTTATTCGAGTGATCCACAAACGACGAAAATGCCTTTTTTTCCTATCTCTATCACGATGCGCCGAAACCAAAGCTCTTATTTTCTGTTGAATAATTGTTCGAGTAAGTCTTGAATGAGCCCCGCGAAAACTTGATGCAAATAAACGCATTTTTGTTCTACGTCTCCGAGCTATATATCCTCGTCTAATTCTGGTCATTGAGTAAATGAAACTTTAATGAATAACTAATGGATTTCCTTTCTTTCAGTTATTCTTTTCCCCCTTCCTAGTCTATTAATAACAAAACGGATTCTTCCAATTTATAAAATAAAAATTCCAATGGCTTTTGCTACTATAACCTTCCCTACCACGCTTTTTTCCTTTTTTCTAGGCCTTGTAAAAATAAAAATAGAAATAGCTAAAGAAATTGTGGGTTCCATCGTCTCTATGGTTACTTCTTAAACGGTGAGGTCTTCTCTATACACCGGAGCCCTTTCCTTCATTTTATTGGTAACTTGTACAGTTACCACTCTTTGGCTCTACCCATGAATTTTCCAGTAATGGGTCTTTCATAATGAGATATACCTTATACAGTAACGGTATTTAATTATGAAGATTGGTTGGGTAGCTGACCTTGTGAGTCCGTTCTTCTAAACATAATATTTCTACTTTTTTAAATAGGATTTCCCCCGCTTAATGGGTAACTATTTGTTACCAATGGGGAATTCTTTCTCATCTTAAATTGCAAATTCAGGTGATTTAATTTGCACCAATTGAAACCATAAATTTCATACACAATAGAAAGATATGATAGATCCATCTTTTTTAGATAGTGAATGGAGTTCTTCCATTCTATCCGATTCACCGGTACTGATCATTGATACTGGAAAAATTGTTTTTTCTTTTGTTTTGTCTCAGCCCATGATTGAAACGAGTCGCACATACACCCTCGTACATGTTCCTCGACGCTGAGGGCATCCCCCAAGAGCGGGGGATTTCGTGACGTTTCTGATTGGCTGTCTTGGGTTTCTAATAAGTTGTTTAATAGTTGGCATGCTGAATTATACATTATGGGCTGGTTTAGATTGATCCTAACCGGATGATTATGAATTTATTCGATTTCAATATATTAATAGAATATTAAACCCTTAATTAAGTAATTAAGAAGAATTAAGTAATTAAGAAGTAAGAAGATAAAATCTTAAATCGTATATTTGCACGAAATCACTGCTATTTTTTATCCAACCGCTACAAAATCAACAATTCCATGAGCTTGGGCTTCTGTTGCTGACATAAAAGTATCCCTTTCCATGTCTTCGGATACAGCCCATAAGGGCTTGCCTGTTCTTTGTACATAAACCCTTGTAAGGATTTCGCGCAGTTTCAGTAGTTCTTCCGCTTCCAGGATAAGTTCGGACGTTTGTGCCTCATAAAAACCGGCAGCGGGTTGATGGATCATTACCCTGATCATATAATATAACACAATCAAAGGTTCCTGTATCTCGCACGAGGAGGCAAGGCGAAGAGATAAAGTAAAATAAGAAAAAGATAGAATTGAACAACCGTACGGGCATTTTTTTCACATTGCATACGGCTCCACAATGGAATTTTTTTACCTTTCATCGAAGAAAGAGAAAATGTGGGATCTATTATACCCAGATCGGTAAATGATCCAATTACCACCCTTCTTTTTTTTTCGGAGGAGTTCAAAAATACTATGATGGCCCCGTTGCTTTAATATATTTATTTCGTCTGTGATTCAGCAATCCCAAAGTTTCTTTTTTTTTTTTTATTTTCGTACTCTTTCATAACATAAATGTTGTTAATAACCTGCCGGTGTGAAAAAAGTTTGTGACGCTGAAATCGACCTACGATAGGTAAGATAAAATCGGAAATACCCTTCCTTTATCTCATACTACTCTTTCGATACATAATCGAATATTTTGAAAAACAATAAAAAATTTGCATATCGAATTCGAAGTGCCATGCTAATATTACTTAATATTAATAATTCATATGGCGAAGGCATAGTCTTCTTTTTTCTCTTAAATAAAAAACCCATTGGCGCAAAGCGTGAGGGAATGCTAGACGTTTGGTAATTGCTCCTCCGACCAGGATAAAAGACCCCATTGAGGCGGCTAATCCCATGCATATTGTCTGTATATCTGGTCGCACAAATTGCATAGTATCATAAATGGCTATTCCAGGTATTACCCATCCGCCGGGAGAGTTTATAAGCAAATACAGATCCTTGGTATCACTCTCCGAACTGAGATATACAAAAAGACCAATAAGTTGATTCGAAACATTGCTATCAATCGCTTGGCCTAAAAAAATTAATCTTTCTCGATAAAGTCGGTTGATTCGGATAAAATTGTATCCCTTAGGAGCCGTACGGGCACCTTTTGATGCATACGGTTCAACAAAACTAAAACTTGCGAAAAAAAAAATCAATGTGTAGCTTCCAGCCCTCTTTCTTTTTTTATAGCGGACTCCTTCTAATGAAGGAAGGGGCTTCTCTTTCATTTTTGAAGAACGATGCGTTTGGCCGGTTTTCCTATAATATTAGAATATAAAAAACAGTTTTATTGCACTAACTTTTCATTGATGTATTTTTTCATCGAGATCCAATCCAAAAATCACGATGCCATTTTCTTGTTCCTGAATGGGCTTCTTCCATTTTTTTAGGTTTATGCTCTACTCCGAGTAAGGATCCGCCCGATTTTGATTTGCACATATAGGACAAATGACCCCAATACCACGTCTTTGTTTTTTTTTTTATTTTTTCTCAATTTTGCAATTCATTTCTTTTATGTCTTCCGCCAAATGTTCGACGTATCCATTATATTTATTATTCGATTGATTAACTGTTTGGGATCAGTGCTATTTAATAATTTCTTTCTAAATAGAATTTTTTATGATATCTATAAGTCCTAATAATAGATATATTACCAATTGGGTTTTTCTAAACGGAGCCTGGATACTTAATTTTATTGGTCCAGCCAAGTCGACCATAAATTATTTGAATTGCTAATATTAGTCTGGATACCTCTTCACAAAACGGATCTAATTGCATTTCATTGCACTTCACGTTACAAATTTTTGATGATTCAATCGCGGGGGCGAAAGAGAGGATATCTCGATCGGGGGAGAGAATGGGGAAATCCCATATGACCCAATATATCTGACAGGGCGCACTATATGTCAATCCAAGTTGGATTTCGCTCTCCGGGAGTTCGAAAAGGCACTTTTGGAACACCAATAGGCATAAACTGAAAGAAAAAAGAATTAAGTACTCTATTTCACTTTGATGTGGAAACGTAATAATGGTTTTATTATTTTAATAATATTAGCTTTATCGTCATATTTTCTACATAGATAGAATAAGTTCATAAAATAAAGGAAAACAAAGAAAATTTTTACGAATAGGTACTTTGAATGATGACTAAATATGGATGCATGTGCTCTTCGAAAGGGGAATAAACCCCCATTGCGTATTGGTACTTATCGAGTATAGAATAGATCTGCTTCTCTTTTTTCCTATGAACCAAATTGTTCCATTTTTACTAAAAGAATAGAACAAATAGTAACCCTTTTTCCGAGATAATCCACTGAAAAAAGGTGGGTCCATAGCATAGTTTTTTCAATGCAATAAAGTTACATAGTGTCTATTTTTTGTTGATAAAGGGGTATTACCATGGGTTTGCCTTGGTATCGTGTTCATACTGTCGTATTGAATGATCCCGGTCGTTTGCTTTCTGTTCATATAATGCATACAGCTCTGGTTGCTGGTTGGGCCGGTTCAATGGCTCTATATGAATTAGCAGTTTTTGATCCCTCCGACCCTGTTCTCGATCCAATGTGGAGACAAGGTATGTTCGTTATACCCTTCATGACTCGTTTAGGAATAACCAATTCATGGGGCGGTTGGAGTATTACAGGAGGGACAATAACGAATCCGGGGGTTTGGAGTTACGAAGGTGTAGCCGGGGCGCATATTGTGTTCTCTGGCTTGTGCTTCTTGGCAGCTATCTGGCATTGGGTGTATTGGGATCTAGAAATATTTGGTGATGAACGCACAGGAAAACCTTCTTTGGATTTGCCTAAGATCTTTGGAATTCATTTATTTCTCTCAGGAGTGGCTTGCTTTGGCTTTGGCGCATTTCATGTAACAGGATTGTATGGTCCTGGAATATGGGTGTCCGACCCATATGGACTAACTGGAAAGGTACAATCTGTAAATCCCGCGTGGGGTGTGGAAGGTTTTGATCCCTTTGTTCCAGGAGGAATCGCCTCTCATCATATTGCAGCAGGGACATTGGGCATATTAGCAGGCTTATTCCATCTTAGTGTCCGCCCGCCCCAACGTCTATATAAAGGATTACGTATGGGCAATATTGAAACCGTTCTTTCCAGCAGTATCGCTGCTGTCTTTTTTGCAGCTTTTGTTGTTGCTGGAACTATGTGGTATGGTTCAGCAACTACTCCTATTGAATTATTTGGTCCCACCCGTTATCAATGGGATCAGGGATACTTTCAGCAAGAAATATATCGAAGAGTTAGCGCTGGACTAGCCGAAAATCAAAGTTTATCAGAGGCTTGGTCTAAAATTCCTGAAAAATTAACTTTTTATGATTACATCGGAAATAATCCAGCGAAAGGGGGATTATTCAGAGCGGGTTCAATGGATAACGGAGATGGAATAGCTGTTGGGTGGTTAGGACATCCTATCTTTAGAGATAAAGAAGGGCGTGAACTTTTTGTACGTCGCATGCCTACTTTTTTTGAAACATTTCCAGTTGTTTTGGTAGACGGAGATGGAATTGTTAGAGCCGATGTTCCCTTTAGAAGGGCAGAATCGAAGTATAGTGTCGAACAAGTAGGCGTAACCGTTGAGTTCTATGGTGGCGAACTGAACGGAGTGAGTTATAGTGATCCTGCGACTGTGAAAAAATATGCTAGACGTGCCCAATTGGGTGAAATTTTTGAATTAGATCGTGCTACTTTGAAATCCGATGGTGTTTTTCGTAGCAGTCCAAGAGGTTGGTTTACTTTTGGACATGCTTCCTTTGCTCTGCTCTTCTTCTTCGGGCACATTTGGCATGGTGCTAGAACCTTATTCAGAGATGTTTTTGCTGGTATTGACCCAGATTTGGATGCTCAAGTGGAATTTGGAGCATTCCAAAAACTTGGAGATCCAACTACAAGAAGACAAGTAGTATGATGCAGCATTGCTCTGTTATTTTTCGCTTCTCACTTCTATTTTCTCTTTGTGATTTTACATAGGATACTGAAAAAGTCTGGATTTAAATCTCCGCCCTTTCGCCTTTTCTTTGATTTTTTTTTTCTTTAATCGGGGAGATGATCCCCAATAAACAGGTATGGAAGCTATAATTGTAAACCGCGATCAAATTTATGGAAGCATTGGTTTATACATTCCTCTTAGTCTCGACTCTAGGGATCATTTTTTTCGCTATCTTTTTTCGCGAACCACCTAAAGTTCCAACTAAAAAATGAAATGATTTTTCATTATCTGAATTGAAGTAATGAGCCTCCCAATATTGGGAGGCTCATTACTTCAACTAGTCCCCGTGCTCTTCGAACGGGTCTCTTAGTTGTTGAGAGGGTTGCCCAAAAGCAGTATATAAGGCGTACCCCGTAAAACTTACAAGTAATCCAGATATAGAGATGGCGACTAGGGTTGCTGTTTCCATTATTATATAATTTCAAGACCACAATGGATCTATGATAAGATTGTTTATTTACAACGGAATGGTATACAAAGTCAACAGATCTCAATGAATACAAAATAGGATTTATGGCTGCACAAACTGTTGAGGGTAGTTCTAGATCTGGTCCAAGACGGACGTCTGTAGGGGCTTTATTGAAACCATTGAATTCGGAATATGGTAAAGTAGCTCCTGGATGGGGAACTACTCCTTTGATGGGTGTCGCAATGGCTCTATTTGCGGTATTCCTATCTATAATTTTGGAGATTTATAATTCTTCCGTTTTACTGGACGGAATTTCACTGAATTAGATTTATAAGAACCCTAGCTTTTAAATAAAAATACAAAAAACGATGCATTTAGGCCTCGGCTTTTTATTTTAGCTTATTCTTTTTTGGTAGTTCGACCGCGAAATTTTTGTGTTTCTGTATTTCCGGAATATGAGTGTGTGACTTGTTATAATTGATCCTATTGAGAGTACAGAGAGTGGGTCTGTCGTCTTGATAGAGATGGTTTTACCCCGTCGGATATTCATTCTAGTATCTGGAGCACGGAATATATGAAATATATCACGAAGTATTTGAACTATGATTCATACTTAATATTCAGACCTCGTGGCCGGATTCCTCAAATTTTTCCAAAGAAAAAAGTTTTCAATTGAAAGAGTTTTCTTCTTTCAAATTCCCATTTCTGCTTTGATTTTGCTCAAAGAACAAACTTTTCTTTCTAGTTTTAGTCATTATATCGATTCTACTCGTTGAATAAACGATGATCCAATGGTTCTTACTCAGGGAATCCTTGACTTAGCTTGAAGGTTTTATTGAATCATCGTGGTTCTAGTATGAATTTAAGGTTTCAATTGATTCCTAGGGTCTTAACAAGAAAATTCCTATCAATAATAAAGAAAACAAAAGGAAAGCTACATTCCATACAAATTAAAATAACAAATGAAAGAAAAAAATAGGGAAATAGAAGATTCAAGAGGCCTGGAACGATCAACAGAAAGACAAGTGAGCCTACTTGATTTTTTGACATTCTAATTATAACAAAAAAAAAGGGCTTTCTTACTTTTACTCTTTCGTATTTTTAGCGAAAATTGAATCAAAAGATTAAGAAGTTTCCAATTTTCTATTCCATACCTCTTTTAACCTGTTTTTTGGTTTTTTTGTTTGAGCTGTACGAGATGAAATTCTCATATACGGTTCTCAGAGGGGGAGTCCCCTTGGTTTACCTATCTCAATAAAGTCTACGATTGGTTCGAAGAGCGTCTCGAGATTCAGGCGATTGCAGATGATATAACTAGTAAATACGTTCCTCCTCATGTCAACATATTTTATTGTCTAGGAGGAATTACGCTTACTTGTTTTTTAGTACAAGTCGCTACAGGGTTTGCTATGACTTTTTACTACCGTCCGACCGTTACGGAGGCTTTTGCTTCTGTTCAATACATAATGACGGAAGCTAACTTTGGTTGGTTAATCCGATCAGTTCATCGATGGTCAGCAAGTATGATGGTCCTAATGATAATCCTGCACGTATTTCGTGTGTATCTCACTGGTGGTTTTAAAAAACCTCGCGAATTGACTTGGGTTACAGGTGTGGTTCTGGCTGTATTGACCGCATCCTTTGGTGTAACAGGTTATTCTTTACCCTGGGACCAAATTGGGTATTGGGCAGTAAAAATAGTAACAGGCGTACCGGAAGCGATTCCGGTAATAGGATCGCCTTTGGTAGAGTTATTACGTGGAAGTGCTAGTGTGGGACAGTCCACTTTGACGCGTTTTTATAGTTTACACACGTTTGTATTACCTCTTCTTACCGCCGTATTTATGTTAATGCATTTCCTAATGATACGTAAGCAAGGTATTTCTGGTCCTTTATAAAGAATATAGAGAGATTTGTAATCAATCATTTTTTTTTATTACTTGGGGGAGGAACAATAATATTTCATTGCTACAAATATGGATTATTGACAAAGAATAAGACATGTATTTTGAAATTTCCCCTCAACTCCACAATATTGTATTATTTATTTGACATGAATGAAAAGTTGAAGGGAATTCTCCGAAGAGAAAATGGA